TCGGATTTTCGGCGAGATATAATTACAGGTTCTATGCGCGCTCAAAGGCGTAAAATTGTAATTTGGGAACTGTTTCAAGTAAACGCGCATTCTCCCCTTTTTTTGGACAGAATCACATGGCTTCCGTTTGATATACCCGAAATCATTAAAACAATTTTTCCAAATTGGACAGGTGATATATCCGAAATCATTAAAACAATTTTTCCAAATTGGACAGGTAAGGGAAAGGGAGTAGAATCCGAAATTGTGGAGTATATAGACGAAAAAACAAAAAAAGAGAAAAAAAAAAAGGACAAAAAAAAGGAGAAACTAAAAAAGAAACAAGCACGGATGGATATCGCGGAAGTATGGGATACCATTCCAGGTGCGCAACCAATAAGGGGTTTGCTGTTAATAACTCACTCTATCCTTAGAAAATATATTATATTGCCTTCATTGATAATAGCCAAAAATATTGGACGTATATTATTATTTCAATCTCCTGAATGGTCTGAGGATATAGAGGAATGGAATCGAGAAATACACGTTAAATGTACCTATAATGGTGTCCAATTATCGGAAACAGAATTTCCGCAAAATTGGTTGATAGAAGGTATTCAGATAAAAATCCTATTTCCTTTCTGTCTGAAACCTTGGCACAAATCTAAACTACGATCCTCTGATAGAAATCTAATGAAAAAGAAAAGACATCAAGATTATTTTTCTTTTTTAACAGTTTGGGGAATGGAAACTGAACGTCCTTTTGGTTCTCCCATACAAGAAGATTCCTTTTTTGGGCCCGTTTTAAAGGAGCTAGAAAAAAAAATTGAAAATTTTCGAAGGACGGATTATTTAGTAGTTTTAAAAGGAAAAACTAAATTGAATTTAGTTTCAAAAGAAAGAAAAAACTGGGTTTTGGAAAGTTTTTTATTTCTAAAAAGAATAATAAAAGGTTTTTCTAAATTTAACCCAATTCAATTATTTAGCTTAAGAAAAGTATCAGAATCGAATGAAATTAAAAAGGAAAAAGATTCTAGAATCAGCAATCAAAAAATTCATGAATCGTTTAGTCTAATTCAATCTCCAAATTGGACAAATCCTTCACTGACAGAAAAAAAGAAGGATCTGACTGATAGAACAAGCACAATCCAAAATCAAATAGAAAAAATTACAAAAGAAAAAAAAAAAATAAGCCCATCGGGCGTATATATTAGTCCTACCAAAAAAAGTTATAATGCTGAAAGGTTCGAATTGCCAACAAATATTTGCCAAATATTAAAACGAAGAAATGTCCGATTAATCTCTCAATTAGATTGTTTTATAAAAATTTTTCTTGAAAGAATATACATAGATATATTTTTATCTATTATTAATATTCCCAGACTCAATACACAATCTTTTCTTGAATCGATAAAAAAAATTACGGATAAACCCATTAATGAAGCAAATCACGAAAGGCTTAATAGAAAAAATCAAAATACAATTCACTTTATTTCAACTATTTCAACCCTAAAGAGGTCAATTAATAGTATTAGAAATACGACAAATTCACATAGTTTTTGTGACTTATCCTATTTGTCACAAGCATATGTATTTTACAAATTATCACAAACCCAAGTTAATAACTTGTATAAATTAAGATCTGTTTTTCAATATCACGGAATGTCTTTTTTTATTAAAAATGAAATAAAGGATTCTTTTGAAAGACAAGGAATAATTAATTCTAAATTAAGTCATAAAAAACTTCCGAATTTGAAAATGAATGAATGGAAAAACTGGTTAAGGGGACATTATCAATACAATTTATCTCGGATTAGATGGTCTCAATTAATACCACAAAAGTGGAGAAATAGAGTTAATCTACGTCATAAAAATCAAAATTTCAAATGGGATTCATATGAAAAAATTCAGTCCAAAAAACAAAAAGATTCTGAAGTATATTACTTATTGAATCAAAAAGAGAATTTTCAAAAAAACTCTAGATATGATCTTTTATCATATAAATCTATTAATTTGAATTATGAAAATAAGAGGGACTCATCTATTTATAGATCGAACTTTCAAGTACAAAAGAACAAAGGGATCTCTTATAATTCCAATACACAGAAAGAGAATTTTTTTGATATATGGAGGAGTATCCCTATTAATATTAATAATTATGTCGATATTAGATATATGGAAAAAAATCCCGATAGAAAATTTTTGGGTTGTTGGAAAATTCTCAAATTTGATCTTAGACAAAAACTTACTATTGAGACCTACACCAGAATCGATATCAAGAGTAATCAAAATACTAAGATTGATACTAAGAATTATCAAATAATTGATAAAAAGGACCTTGTCTATCTTACGCTTCCGCAAAAGTTCAAAATCAATTCACTAAATCCCCCAAAAGCTTTTTTGGATTGGATGGGAATGAATGAAGAAATACTAAATCGTCCCATCTCAACTCTGGGACTTTGGTTCTTCCCAGAATTTGTGCCACTTTATAATCTATATAAAATCAAACCGTGGGTTATACCAAGTAAAGCACTTCTTTTAAATTTGAATATAAATGAAAATGCTCTTAGTGAAAATAAAAACATCGAAGGAACTCAAAAAGGGGAATGTGTTTCAAATAAAAAAATAACGAATCCAAATCGAAATCAAAAAGAAAAAGAACCTGTCGAAAGCAAAAGAGATCTTAGATCAAATGTACAAAAACAAGGGAATCCTGGATCTGTTCCTTCAACAAACCACGAAAAAGATATTGAAAATCCTTCGAAGAGAAAGGGGGGTAAAAAATACAAAAGTAATGCAGGAGCAGAACTAGATTTATTCCTAAAACATTATTTACTTTTTCAATTGAGATGGGGCCGTGCTTTGAATCGAAGAACGACCAATAATATAAAAATATATTGTCACCTGCTTAGGCTGATAAATCCACGAAAAATTATTATATCCTCGATTCAAAGAAGACAAATGCGCTTGGAAATAATGCTGATTAATGATAATTTAAGTCTTGCAGAATTGATCAAAAAGGGGATCTTGATTATCGAACCCACCCGCCTGTCTGTAAAAAACGATGGACAATTTCTTATGTATCAAACCTTAGGTATTTCATTGGTTCATAAGAGTAAGCATCAAACTAATCAAGGATATCGAAAACAAACCTATGTTGATAAGAATGATTTTGATTTTCTTGTTCCTGAAAGCATTTTATCGCATAGACGTCGTAGAGAGTTGAAAATTCAAATTTATTTGAATTCCAAGAATAGGAATAAAAATCCAATATTTTGTACTGAGAACAACTGCAGTCAATCTTTGGACAAAGGGAACCATCTTGATAAAGATAAGAATGAATTAATTAAATTCAAGTTTTTTCTTTGGCCTAATTATCGATTAGAAGATTTAGCTTGTATGAATCGCTATTGGTTTGATACGAATAACGGCAGTCGTTTCAGTATGTTAAGGATACAGATGTATCCGCGTTTGAAAAGCTGTTGATAGTCCATTTTTCCTATATATGCTATACCCTATAGGGTATATGAAAGTAAAGAGATTCGCACATGCCCCGTCTTCCATGCCATTCTAATATAGGATACGAAGACTAAACCAAACCCACTGAAGTATCAATTAGACCTACAAATCAATTAACAGAATCTTCTTAATTTTAGGTCTAAATTATGCCATGCGAAAACGAAACCCTTTTTCTTTTTCTGAATAAAATTGAATTTAAACCTGGATGAATTAATATGAGTTGATAAAATTAGCAGTTCATAAAGAAATTCAGATTATTGTATATAACACATTTAAATTAATAGCATTATTATTACTCATCGGTAAAATCCATATCTGCAAAAGTGGAAGAGGGGAATCTTTTATGGTAAAAAATGCATTCATTTCGGTTATTTCTGAAGAAGAAAAGAGAGGGTCGGTTGAATTTCAAGTATTTAGTTTTACCAATAAGATACGGAGACTTACTTCACATTTGGAAACGCACAAAAAAGACTATTTATCTCAGAGAGGTTTGCGAAAAATTTTAGGAAAACGTCAACGGCTGTTGGCTTATTTGGCAAAAAAAAATAGAGTACGTTATAAAGAATTAATTGGTCGGTTGAGTATTCGAGAGACAAAAACCCGTTAATTGGAAGAATCATTTTAAGTACTCTTATTTTTATTTTACTTTTTATTTGGATAAACTTCTTTTCACTTTCAGCAATTCATGGAAGAATGAATGGGTAAAAAACTTATGACTGTACCAGCTACAAGAAAAGATCTCATGATAGTCAATATGGGTCCTCATCACCCATCAATGCATGGTGTTCTTCGACTCATCGTTACTCTAGATGGCGAAGATGTTATTGACTGTGAACCGATATTAGGTTATTTACACAGAGGTATGGAAAAAATTTCGGAAAATCGAACAATTATACAATATTTGCCCTATGTAACACGTTGGGATTATTTAGCTACTATGTTCACAGAAGCAATAACTGTAAATGGGCCCGAACAATTAGGAAATATTCAAGTACCTAAAAGAGCTAGCTATATCAGAGTCATTATGTTGGAGTTGAGTCGTATAGCTTCCCATTTGTTATGGCTTGGCCCCTTTATGGCAGATATTGGTGCACAGACCCCCTTCTTCTATATTTTTCGAGAAAGGGAATTGATATATGACCTATTCGAAGCTGCTACTGGTATGCGAATGATGCATAATTATTTTCGTATCGGGGGAGTAACTGCTGATCTACCTCATGGCTGGATAGATAAATGTTTGGATTTTTGTGATTACTTTTTAACGGGGGTTGCTGAATATAAAAAGCTTATTACAAGGAATCCTATTTTTTTAGAACGAGTTGAAGGCGTGGGCATTATTGGCGGGGAAGAAGCACTAAATTGGGGTTTATCAGGACCAATGCTACGGGCTTCCGGAATCCAATGGGATCTTCGTAAAGTTGATCATTATGAGTGTTATGATGAATTTGATTGGGAAGTTCAATGGCAAAAAGAAGGGGATTCGTTAGCTCGTTATTTAGTAC